AAAGAAGCGTTTGTCCTTTGATCCAAATAAGAGTTTAAAAGCAGAAAAAGATTTTGATTTATTAACGTTTATAAGATAGAACGGAAAGAAGTCCGGCTACGAGGTCTGAGTATTAAGTATGAATCATAGTTCGAATACTTTGTGATCTATTTGATCTATTTCGTGCTCCAGATACTCGAATGAATATCCGACGAAGTAAAACCATCTTGATAAAGATGACAGACGCCATTCTCTGTACTATCCATAGGGTCAATTCTAACAAGTCACACACTCATATTCCGGAAATATACAATGCAGAAAAAAAATTTCGCGGTCGAACTACCAAAGGAGAATAGGCTAAAATTGTTAGACCTACATACTTTACTTTTTTGTATCGAGCTAAAAGCTAGAACTTCAAGATTCTTCTCAGTCTAATTCACTGAAATTCCATCCAGTAGAACAGAAGAATTATAAATCTCCAAAATAATAGATAGGAATACCGCAAATAGAGCCATTGCAACACCCATCAAAGGGGTCGTTCCCCATCCAGGAGCTACTTTACCATATTCGGAATTCAATGGTTTCAATAACTTCCCTACAGTAGTGCTTCTTGGACCAGATCTAGAACTATCCTCAACAGTTTGTGTAGCCATAAATCTTATTTTGTATTCATTACGATCTGTTGACTTTGTATACCATTCCGTTGTAAATAAATGATCTTAGCATAGATCCATTGTGGTCTTTCAATTCTATAATAATGGAAACAGCAACCCTAGTCGCCATCTTTATATCTGGGTTACTTGTAAGTTTTACTGGGTATGCTCTATATACTGCCTTTGGGCAACCCTCTCAACAACTAAGAGATCCATTCGAGGAACACGGGGACTAGTTGACGTAATCAGCCTCCAAATATTTGGAGGCTGATTACGTCAATAAAGAGAATGAAAAATTATTTCATTTTTTAGTTGAAATTTTAGGTGGTTCCCGAAAAAAAATAGCGAAAAAAATTATCCCTAAAGTGGATACTAAGAGAAATGTATAAACCAATGCTTCCATAAATTTGATCGTGGTTTACAATTATAGCTTTCATACCTGTTTTATTTACTTGGGAGTATCCCTCTGGATAAAGAAAAAAAGTCAAAGAAACGGCAACCATTTAAATCAAGATTCCTACAGTACCCTACCTATTAAATAAAATCGCAAACAGAAACTAGAAGAAAAAAAGCAATGTTGCATCAGACTGCTTGTCTTTTTGTAGTTGGATCCCCAAGTTTTTGGAATGCCCCAAATTCCACTTGAGCATCCAAATCTGGATCAATACCAGCAAAAACATCTCTGAAGAGGGTTCTAGCACCATGCCAAATGTGTCCAAAGAAGAAAAGTAAAGCAAACGAAGCATGTCCAAACGTAAACCAACCTCTTGGACTGCTACGAAAAACACCATCGGATTTCAAAGTCGCACGATCTAATTCAAAAATCTCACCCAATTGAGCCCGTCTAGCATATTTTTTCACAGTTGCGGGATCACTATAACTCACTCCATTGAGTTCACCACCATAAAACTCAACAGTTACACCTACTTGTTCGACACTATATTTTGATTCTGCCCTTCTAAAAGGGACGTCGGCTCTAACAATTCCGTCTCCGTCTACCAAAACAACCGGAAATGTTTCAAAAAAAGTAGGCATACGTCGTACAAAAAGTTCACGCCCTTCTTTATTTCTAAAGACGGGGTGTCCTAACCATCCAACAGCTATTCCATCCCCATTGTCCATTGAACCCGCTCGGAATAACCCCCCTTTTGCTGGATTATTACCAATATAATCATAAAAAGCTAATTTTTCAGGAATTTTAGACCAAGCTTCTGATAAACTTTGATTTTCAGCCAGTCCAGCACTAACTCTTCGATATATTTCTTGTTGAAAGTATCCCTGATCCCATTGATAACGAGTAGGACCAAATAATTCGATGGGAGTAGTTGCAGAACCATACCACATAGTTCCAGCAACAACAAAAGCTGCAAAAAAGACAGCAGCAATACTACTGGAAAGGACGGTTTCAATATTGCCCATACGTAATCCTTTGTATAGACGTTGAGGCGGACGAACACTAAGATGGAATAGGCCCGCTAATATACCCAACGTCCCTGCTGCAATATGATGAGAGGCTATTCCTCCCGGAACAAAAGGGTCAAAACCCTCCACGCCCCACGCCGGGTTTACGGGTTGGACCTTTCCGGTTAGTCCATAAGGGTCGGATACCCATATTCCAGGACCATATAATCCTGTTACATGAAATGCGCCAAAACCAAAGCAAGCCACTCCTGAAAGAAATAAATGAATTCCAAAAATCTTGGGCAAATCCAAAGAAGGTTTTCCTGTACGTTCATCACAAAAAATTTCTAGATCCCAATATACCCAATGCCAAATAGCTGCCAAGAAGCACAAGCCAGAAAACACGATATGTGCTCCGGCTACCCCTTCGTAACTCCAAAGACCCGGATTCGTTATAGTCCCTCCTGTAATATTCCAACCGCCCCACGAATTGGTTATTCCTAAACGAGTCATGAAAGGTATAACGAACATACCTTGTCTCCACATTGGATCAAGAACGGGGTCGGAGGGATCAAAAACTGCTAATTCATATAGAGCCATCGAACCGGCCCAACCAGCAACTAGAGCAGTATGCATTATATGAACAGAAAGTAAACGACCGGGATCATTCAATACAACAGTATGAACACGATACCAAGGCAAACCCATGGAAATACCCCTTTATCAACGAAAAATAGACACTATGTAACTTTATTGCATTGGAAAAAACTATGCTACGTACCCCCCCTTTTTAGGTAATTATTTCGGAGAAAGGATTAATATTTGTTCTATTCTGTTAGTAATAATGGAACAATTCTATTCATAGGAAAAAAGGGAAGCGGATCTATTCTATATCCGATAAGTACCAATACGCAATGGGGGTGAATCCTATTTTATATGAACCAAGAGAACTATTGTTGTTGATCATTCAGAAGCCCGTTCGTAAAAAATTTCCTTTATTTTTATTCATTCTCTCTTACTTTACTTTTATTTTATATTTTATTTTAGCTTATTCAACTTATGTATTAAATATCATTAATTTAAATATGATTAATAAAGTAGGAAAAAAGGATAATAGTATTAAAAACCGAAACCTCAATCTTACGTTTCCACATCAAAGTGAAATAGAGAACTTCATTCTCTTTTTTTTTTCATTTCATGCCTATTGGCGTTCCTAAAGTACCTTTTCGAAGTCCTGGAGAAGGAGATACATCTTGGGTTGACATATAGTGCGACTTGTCAGATATATTGGGCTATATGGGATTTCCCCATTTTCTCCCTCGATCGAGATATCCTCTGTTTCGTTCAAAAAGATTGATTGAATCATCAAAAATTTGTAACGCGAAGCGCAAAAAATAAAGTGGAATTAAATGCAGGGAGTATTTAGGTTGATATTAGATTATCAAATTTTTTTTATGGTTTACGTGATCGGACTAATAAAATGAAGTATCCAGGCTCTGTTTAGCAAAAACCCAATTGATAATTAATATCTAATATTTTTATAATTACTACTTAATATGATATGCAAAATTATGATAAAAAATTCTATAAAAAAAATTGAAACAGGGTGATCTAAAACTGTTGCTCAAATCAAATAATATAATTCAAAATTTGTTGACTATTTGACAGAAGACATGTGAAAGAAATGAATTGAAAAAAAAAAAGAAGGAGTAGTAAAAAAAGACGCGGTATTTGGTTCATTTGTCCTATATGTGCAAATCAAAATCGGGCAAATTTTTCCTTTTACTCGGGGTAGAGCATAAACCTAAAAAATGGAATAAAAAAAGGAAGAAGCCCGTTCAGGAACAAGAAAAAACCATCGCCATTTCAACTGAATCTCGATGAAAAAAAAATATCAATGAATCAAGTGAGTCTGACAGGCTTAATCAATCGTTTTATTATAGGATTATAATATCTAATAAAAGGCGCCAAAACAGAATTTTTCTTTTACTTTTGGGAGCAAGCCCTTCCATTATAAGTTAGAAAGAAAAACCTTCTATAAAAAAAGGGGAGGTTAGAATCGACACATTGATTTTTTCACAATTTTTGTTGAACCGTATGCATCAAAAGGTGCCTGTACGGCTCCTAAGGAATAAAATTTTATCCTAATCAACCGACTTTATCGAGAAAGATTATTTTTTTTAGGCCAAGAGGTTGATACCGAAATCTCGAATCAACTTATTAGTCTTATGATATATCTCAGTATAGAAAAGGATACCAAAGATCTTTATTTGTTTATAAACTCTCCTGGTGGATGGGTAATATCTGGAATGGCTATTTATGATACTATGCAATTTGTGCGACCCGATGTACAGACAATATGCATGGGATTGGCCGCTTCAATAGCATCCTTTATCCTGGTCGGAGGAGCAATTACCAAACGTATAGCATTCCCTCACGCTTGGCGCCAATGAGTTTTTTTATTTTCGAGAAAAAAAATACTATGCCTTCGCCATCGGAAATATGAATTAGTTAAGTAATAATAGCATGGCACTTCGAATTCGATATGAAATTTTTTAGATTAAAAAAAATTAGATTATATATTGAAAGAGTAGTATGAGATAAGGAAGGGGTATTTCAAATGATATCTTACCTATTCGGGCACATTTCAGCGTCACAAACTTTGTTTTCACACCGGAAGCTTATTGACAAAATTTATATATAAAAAAAGACACTTTGGGATTGCTGAATCATAGACGAATCAAAAAAATGATATATAAAGCAACGGAACCATCATAGTATTTTTTTAACTCCTAAAAAAAAGAAGGATGGTAATTGGATGATTTCTGGATCTGCGTATAATACAACCTATATTTTGTTTTCTTTCGCCAAAAGGAAAGGTAAAAAAAAATCAATTCCATTGTGGAGCCGTATGCAATGCACAAAAAAAGCCTGTACGGTTATTCAATTTTTTCTATTTTTTTTGTTTTGGTTATCCCGCCTCATTCTGCGAAATAGAAGAACCTTTTCTATTATATCATCAGGGTAATGATCCATCAACCCGCCAGTTCGTTTTATGAGGCACAAACGGGAGAATTTATCTTGGAAGCGGAAGAACTACTAAAACTTCGCGAAACCATCACAAGGGTTTATGTACAAAGAACGGGCAAACCTATATGGGTTGTATCCGAAGACATGGAAAGGGATGTTTTTATGTCAGCAACAGAAGCCCAAGCTCATGGAATTGTTGATCTTGTAGCGGTTCAATAAAAAATAGGAGCGATTTCATGCAAATCTACAATTTATAATTTTATATCTTTTTCAATTAAAGGTTTCGTTTCATATTCTCTTCAATATAAAAAAAATATTGAAGAGAATCTTGAAGAGAAGTAATTCAGAATTAGCCGGTTAGAACTAATCTAAACCAGCCCATTATTTATATGATTCCGTATGCCAACCATTAAACAACTTATTAGAAATACAAGGCAGCCAATTCGAAATGTCACGAAATCCCCAGCGCTTCGGGGATGCCCTCAGCGACGAGGAACATGTACTCGGGTGTATGTGCGACTCGTTTAGATCATAGACTGAGACACAAAAAGGAAATTCTTTTTGAAATATCAAGGATCAGTATTTGTGAATAAAATAGAATGGAGTTCCTCCATTCATTATTTAAAAACTATAGATCGTTCATATATTCTATTGTATCTGAAATTTATGGTTTACATTGGTGCAAATCCAATCAACTCCATTTTTTAGAAAACCCCCAATGATAACAAATGATTATCCATTAAGCGGGGGAAATTCCATTTTTTAGAAAAAATATTCCACTTTTGAAAGAAAAGAACGGACTAACAGGGTAAATGACCAAATCAATTTTAAAAATGAAATACCGTTACTGTATAAAGTGGATCTCATTGTGAAAGACCTATTACTGAAATATTCATGGGGTAGAGCCAAAGAATGTGAATTGTACAAGTTACCAATAGTATTGATTAATTAAAAGAAGGAGCTCCGGTGTATAGAGAGGACCTCACCGTTTTAGAAGTAACCATAGAAACGATGGAACGCACTATTTATCCAATTCTATTTACTACTTTTTGTAGTTATTCTATTTTTTATATCAAGTATCAAGGCAATTTATCCTTTCAAAGCAAAGGAAAATACCTAGCAAAAAATAGTGGTGGGGAAGGTTAGAGTAGCAAAAGCCATTGGAATTTTTTTTTATACATTGGAATAATTCGTTTGGTTATTAATAGACTAGTAAAGGGTAAAAGAATAACTAAAAAAAGAATTAGTTATTCATCAAAGTTTGATTTATTCAATGACTAGAATTAAACGCGGATATATAGCTCGGAGGCGTAGAACAAAACTTCGTTTATTTGCATCAAGCTTTCGAGGGGCTCATTCACGACTTACACGAACTATGACTCAACAAAGAATAAGAGCTTTAGTTTCGGCTCATCGGGATAGGGGTAAAAGAAAAAGAGATTTTCGCCGTTTATGGATCACTCGAATAAATGCCGTAATTCACGAAATGGGGGTATTCTATAGTTATAACCAATTCATACACAATCTGTACAAGAAGCAATTACTTCTTAATCGGAAAATACTTGCACAAATAGCGCTATTAAATAGGAGTTGTCTTTATACAATTTCCAATGACATAAAAAAATAAGGAGATTGGAAAAAATCCACGAAAATATTTGAAATAGAGTTCTAAGGAGAATGAGCTCGGGGAAGGTAGAGTAGAAATTAGTATTATAAAAAAAAGTCGTCAAAACAAAACGAGAGTATATAGTCGCTAAAAAATGAGTTATTCTTTTTCTTTTCGACGATTCTTTTCTTTTTTTTTTTTTATGACAGACACAGACGTAACAATCAAATTTTGATTCTTGATTGGATTTTTCGAACAAAATATTAATCTCTTTTTTAATTCCTTCAGATTGAAATTGTTATTCAATTGAAGAATAAGTCTATTTTTTTCTGGTTCTAAGGCTAGTAGTTCTAGGGGTCGACTCACTTCTTTCAAATTGTTTCTGATTATTAAGAAAAGGTAACAAAGATAAAATACGAGCTTGTTTTATAGCAATAGTTATTAATCGTTGTTGTTTTAAAGTCACTCTATTCACCCGTCTAGATAATATTTTTCCTTGTTCACTAATAAATCGACTAATTAAACTCATGTTTCTATAATCAATTCGATCCCCCGATTGGATCGGGGGCAAACGCCTACGAAAAGATCGCTTGGATTTAGTAAAAAGTCGCTTAGATTTATTCATAATTTTTTTATTCCTTATCTTGAAAATCCTATTTTCTATTTTGATCGGATCAAAATAAAAACGATTTCTATTTCTATATAGGATAGAGTTTCTATATAGAATTAAGAATATCGGATTAGATTTCTTTCTATTGATTTATTTGTTTATATTTATATATATGTAATAATATATAGATACTAGCATTATTCTTGTTCTTAAAATAAAAGTTGACATACAAGCACTCAATTTGATCTATTTCTTGATTTCCCCGTGAATTGTATGTTTATAACAATAGGGACAGAATTTTCTCAATTCCAATCGACTAGGGGTGTTATGCCGATTCTTTTGAGTAATATATCTGGAAATTCCCGCTGATTCTTTCTTAATATCATTTCGAACACAACTGGTACATTCCAAAATAATTGTTACTCGAACATCTTTACCCTTGGCCATGAAACCTCCTTTGGATTTATGATTCACCTCAATCTTCTATTTTAATTTTAGGATCCAGAAAGAACAAGAACCAAAAAAATAGAAGCTGTTAACTAAAAAAAATTCTGAAATATTTCGTTGCAATGAATATTAATTAGTAATTAAATAAAAATCAAATAATAAGCAATACAATGATTTTGTTAAAACTATATTTAAAATCTTTGTACAGTATTTTTTTAAGTATCTCATAGGATACTCTTTCCCTAGCAACACTTTTTTTTCGTTCTATTACTAATTTAATTGGATCCTGAACCCTCATTTTTATGACCTTTAGCCCCCCCACTTTTTCTAATTCATTCTAAAAAAAGAATTAGAAAAAATGGGGGGGGAGAATTAGTCCCCGATCGTTGATTGTATCTCTAAATTTTTCACCCCTTTCTGATGTTAATAACTAGAATGAAAAAAAAGGAAATGTTAATGCATCTGGAAATAAACGATTAATCTCTATTAATAAACCTGCTAACGAACCGAACCATAGAGTACTTAGTACCGGTGCTACGGAAAGATATGTTTTTAGATCTCGCATTTGAAATCCTCCTTCTTTCTTCTTTATTGTATTACATTATATATAGTAATATATATAACTACAGATGTACATGTAGTTAAGAAGTTCTTGTATTTGTATACGTAACTTCCGCCCCCCCCCACACTTTCAAAATTAGAATTGAAATATTGTCTACTAGAACGATCTTATAGATTCCATTTTCAAATGGAAACGCCTTTTTATGTCAAATTGAGAAAATTATCGTAAAAAAAAGTCAATTTTTTAATTATATCTTTGTTATCTGATATGAGAAAAAAAGAAGAAATGAATTTGATATACCAATAAAAACTAAAAACGAAGAAGGATGTGGAAAACAAGACAGGAATTCTCTACAATGACACTGTAAACCAATTGAAAGGGATGTAGCGCAGCTTGGTAGCGCGTTTGTTTTGGGTACAAAATGTCACGGGTTCAAATCCTGTCATCCCTACCTATTACTGCTCTTCTGAGCAGTAACGAGGTATCTATTTTGATCTATTTTTTTTAATAAAATTGGACATACATATAATTCTGAAATTTATGATATACTATGATATAGTATATACGTACAAAATCAATTCGGATTAAAGAATGTCCTCTTTCTAGCCTTTTCGTTTTTTAGAAAAAAACAAGAAAAACGCTCTTAGTTCAGTTCGGTAGAACGTGGGTCTCCAAAACCCAATGTCGTAGGTTCAAATCCTACAGAGCGTGATTTCACTCTTGTTTATTAGATTGTGTCAAAATTACACTGTTCGCAAATTCTTGAGCAGCAATGTGAATTAGACCTCCCGCATATGAAAGCAAGAAGGAGGTCAGTAAAAAAAACGAGATGTTAATTAATCAAAAGTCCAACTGATCACCACGTCTGTATTGTAAATAAGCAGTTACGAATAATCCAGCCAAAGTAATAGGAATTAGACCTAAGACGATTCCAAATAAAAAAACTTCAATCATTTGAATTTTCTTTTGTTTTCATTTTTGAAAGGGACAAAAGAGAGGTCTATCTATTCCTAGCTCTTAATCTGTATTGCCGATGAATCTCAATGACCAAAATTGGGTAATTAACACGGTAAGGAACTATCGAAGATATGAAATACCACCGAAATCCTTTTTTATAAAAAAATCTGCATTCAATTAATTTCAAATAAGTCGTATTTTGCTTAGCCCAATAAATAGAACTGAGGTTATAGTTAAAGCTGCTAATAGAAAACCGAAATAACTAGTTATAGTAGGCATGAAGGGACTCAATAAAATATGTTTTTTTATACATATGTTTCTAAAGTACTTCCCTAAGTTTCAATTTCATTTTTTTTTTAAGAAATAGAGAAAGATAACTAATTCCAAGAATTAAAAAAAGTCAATTGAAATTTTTTGAATTATCAATCATGATAGGTGGTATGAACAAAAATGGAGAAAGATAAAAAGAACTCAATTCATCGTCTTTGGCATCTGCACTCTCTCAGGATTCAGAATTGATGTAACTGATTAATTGAAAAACTCTTTAAGGAATTAATAAGAAAAAAAATAATACATAAAAAAAATAACTCTATTATCTAACTTCAGTCAAAACATATAACTTTTTTTGAATGAATATGTAAAAATTTGAAAATTAAGTTGTTTAATTCTTTTTTTTTTTTAAGTGACCTTAGAACCTAGAATACGCTCCTTTCTACTTTATTAAAATGGAATTTACTTAATTCCATTTGAACTCA